TTTGAGAATCAATTTGATTATTCAAAAGATATACATAAAAGTATTTTTATGTATCATTCATAAGAATAGTCCGAAAATCACTACACAACTTTTTGAATTATCAAAAAACGAATTTGAGAAATTGATTTCCACTAATGAAATAAATAAAGAAAAAATGAATAAAACAAGTGCGATTCACATTATTTGGACTCTCAAAAAACGGTTTTTTGATATTACTAAAAAGAATTCAAAAAATTTGAGCAACTTATCCTACTTTTCACAAGCGTATGTATTTTACCAAATATATAAAACTCAAATTTATAGAGATCTTCTTCAATATAAGGAAACATCTCTTTTTCTTAAGAAAGAAATAAAGGATTATTTCGAAACAGAAGGAATACTTCATTTGGAATTAGGGCATAAAAATCTTTTTAATTCCACAATTGTTGAATGGAAAAACTCTTTAAGTAAGTATTATCAATATGAATTATCACGGATTCAATGGTATCGATTAGTACCACACAAATGGCGAAACAGAGTGAATCAAAGATCTATTATGACTGAAAATAAAGATTTTCAAAAAAGTCATTCAGATGAAAAAGACAAATTCATTTTTTGTAAAAAATTAATTAATTTTGAATCGAATTCCTTCTCTAATGAAAAATATACTATTAACTTTCAAAAATATTATAAATATGCACTTTTCTCATATCAATTCATTAATTATGACGATAGAAAGGATTCATATATTTCTGTATCACCATTATGGATAAATAATTCGCAAGAAAATTGTTCTAATTCCAATATATACAACATAAAGAAAAGTGCTTTAGTTGATATGTCAGAGCGTATTATCCCTATATATAATTCTATATATATATATTTCGGACAGAACAAAAATATGACTCTAGATAAATTTCCAGATAAAAAATATTTTGAGTGGAAAATTCTCTATTTGTGCTTTAGAAAGAAAGGGGATATTCATTCCTGGATTGCTATCGATACCAATATCAACTTCAATAATAATACAAATACTAACACTAAAGTCAATAATTATCCAATAGTTGGTAAAATTGATAAAAAAGACCTTGTTTATCTTCAAATTGATAAAGATCAGAAAATCACGATTTCACAAAAAAAAAAAAGCCTTTTTGATTGGATGGGAATGAATGAAGAAATACTAAGGCGTTCGATTTCGAATCTAAAACTTTGGTTCTTTGGCGAATTTGTGCTTCTTTATAATACATATAAAACGAACCCCTGGATAATCCCGGTCAAAGAACTTCTTTTCAATTTCAATGAAACTGTTAGTGAAAATAAAAACATTACTAAAAATCAAAAAGAGAATCCCTTAAAATTATCCAATGAACATAAATCTAAATCTATTAAATTAGAAAATAAGAATCAAGAAAAAAAAGAATCCCTAGGTAAAAACAATGTTGAATTAAATATACAAAATAAAGAAACTCTTGAATCAATTTTCTCAACTCAAGAAAACGATATTGAAGAAGATTCTGCAGGCTCAGAGAGGAAAAAACGTCAAAAGAGAAAACAATATAAGAGCAACACGGAAGCAGAACTTGATTTTGTCTTAAAAAGGTATTTACGTTTTCAATTGAGATGGAATAATTTTTTAAATCAAAAAATAACAAATAATATTAAAGTATATTGTCTCCTGCTTAGATTGGTAAATCCAAAAGAAATTGCTATATCCTCGATCCAAGGTGGAGAAACAAGTCTAGATATTCTGATGATTCAAAAAGATTTTACTCTTAGAGAATTGATGACAAAACGAATATTAATTATCGAACCGGTGCGTTTGTCTATAAAAACCGACGGTCAATTTTTGATGTATCAAACTCTAAATGCTTCATTGGTTCATAAGAGTGAGTACCAACTTAATCAAAGTTACCGAGAAAAACACTATATTGATCAAAACAATTACACTAATTATATTGTAAGACATCCAAATCAAAGAATAACGAAAAATCGAGATTATGGTTTAGTTATTCCTGAACGTATTTTTTCCACTAAATGGCGAAGGGAATTAATAATTCGAATTTGTTTCAATTCTAGGAATAGAAATCTTTTTTTGAACAATTCAGTATTTTGCAATAACGTAAAAAACTATGATCAAGTTTTGAATAAAAGTCAAAATTTTGATAGGGATAAAATTGAACTAATTCAATTCAAATCCTTTCTTTGGCCTACTTACCGATTAGAGGATTTATCTTGTATGAATCGATATTGGTTTGATACCAATAATGGAAGCCGTTTTAGTCTGTTAAGGATATATATGTATCCCCCGTTGAAAATTCGTGAATGATGCATTTCTCATCTCATATATATCTTTCAGTTCTGTATTTATTATATGAAACCAGGGGTTGTACACATTCCTTGTCTTACATTTCCATTCCAATACGATAAATCAATGCATGTATCCATATCCATTAGATAAATAATTTGATATTCGATTAGATCAAATAGGAATAGGTCAAAAAGATGTTTTCTTTTATCTGTATAAATATCTATTTTTTTTTTTTACTTATACTTAATTAAAATGAGAAAACGAATAGGATTATTTTTACTGATCGGTTAAATGGATTTTTGAATTTGAAAAAGGAAAAAAGAGTAGATTTTATCTTATGGTAAAACAGAAAGTTATTTCGGTTATTTCAGAAGAAGAAAATCGGGGATCTATTGAATTTCAAGTCTTTCATTTCACCAATAAAATAAAAAGGCTTACTTCACATTTGGAATTTCACAGAAAAGACTATTTATCGCAGCGGGGTCTACGGAAAATCTTAGGAAAACGACAACGGCTGTTGTCTTATTTGTCAAATAAAAAAAGAGTTTCTTATAAAGAATTAATGAATCAACTGGATATTCGGGAATCAAAAACGCGTTAATTTTTTCATTTCAAAATGTTTATTTGATTTTTATTGAATTTTTTTTTATCTAGAATTTAGACGAACTTCTTTTTGTTTTAAGCAGTTCATAAAAGAATGAATCGAGGAATAAACTATGAATGGAACAACTAAAAGAAAAGAACATATGATAGTCAATATGGGACCTCATCACCCATCAATGCATGGTGTTCTTCGTCTTATTCTTACTCTAGATGGCGAAGATGTTATTGATTGTGAGCCAATATTGGGTTATCTGCATAGAGGGATGGAAAAAATTGCCGAAAACCGAACAGTTATACAATATTTGCCTTATGTAACACGTTGGGATTATTTAGCTACTATGTTTACAGAAGCAATAACCGTAAATGGACCCGAGCAGATGGTGAATATTCAAGTACCTAAAAGAGCCAGTTATATCAGAGTGATTATGTTAGAATTGAGTCGTATAGCTTCTCATCTGTTATGGCTTGGCCCTTTTATGGCAGATATTGGTGCACAGACCCCCTTTTTCTATATTTTCAGAGAAAGAGAATTAGTATATGATCTATTTGAAGCTGCCACCGGTATGAGAATGATGCACAATTATTTTCGTATCGGCGGAGTAGGGGCCGATCTCCCTTATGGATGGATAGATAAATGTTTGGATTTCTGTGATTATTTTTTAACCGCTGTTTCTGAATACGAAAAACTTATTACGCGAAATCCCATTTTTTTAGAACGAGTTGAGGGTGTAGGTAGTATTGGTGCCGAAGAAGCAATAAATTGGGGTTTATCCGGACCGATGTTACGAGCTTGTGGAATTCAATGGGATCTTCGGAAAGTCGATCATTATGAATGTTATGACGAATTCGATTGGGAAATCAATTGGCAAAAAGAAGGCGATTCATTAGCGCGTTATTTAGTCCGAATCAGTGAAATGAAGGAATCTATCAAAATTGTTCAACAGGCCCTCGAAGGAATTCCAGGTGGTCCTTATGAGAATTTAGAAATACGTTGCTTTGATAGAGAACGGGATCCAGAATGGAATGATTTTGACTATCGCTTCATTAGTAAAAAAACCTCTCCTACTTTTGAATTACCGAAGCAAGAGCTTTATGTAAGAGTTGAAGCCCCAAAAGGGGAATTGGGAATTTATTTAATAGGGGATCAGAGTGGTTTTCCTTGGAGATGGAAAATTCGTCCCCCCGGTTTTATCAATTTGCAAATTTTTCCTCAGTTAGTTAAAAGAATGAAATTGGCGGATATTATGACAATACTAGGTAGCATCGATATCATTATGGGAGAAGTTGATCGTTGAAATGATAATTGATACAAGAGAAATACAAGATATCCACTCTTTTTCTAGATTAGAATCTTTAAAAGAGATCTATGGGATCATAGGGATGCTTTTACCTATTTTGATTCTTGTATTGGGAATCACAATAGGTGTACTTGTAATTGTGTGGTTAGAAAGAGAAATATCCGCCGGAATACAACAACGTATTGGACCGGAATACGCCGGTCCGTTGGGAATTCTTCAAGCGTTAGCAGATGGAACAAAACTGATTTTCAAAGAAAACCTTCTTCCGTCTCGAGGAGATGGTCGTTTATTCATTATCGGACCATCCATAGCAGTTATATCCATTTTCGTAAGTTATTCAGTAATTCCTTTTAGCTATCACCTTGTTTTATCCGATCTCAATATCGGTGTTTTTTTATGGATTGCCTTTTCAAGTATTGTTCCGATTGGACTTCTTATGTCAGGATATGGATCAAACAACAAATATTCCTTTTTAGGTGGTCTACGAGCCGCTGCTCAATCGATTAGTTATGAAATACCGTTGACTCTTTGTGTGTTATCAATATCTCTACGTGCGTGTCGTTATAACCTTTTCTTTAATTCTTTTTTGTAAGTAAAGAAGTTGAATAGGTATCTTCACTTTTTTATTCATCATTCAGGTTAAATTAACTAAATCAGATAGTTATATGAGTGAAAAAAAAAAAAACAGCTTCTAAATGAGCAGTAACAAGATTGAGTCTCATCTCCTAAGTACAAGAACGAAAAATAAAGTAAATTGAATATAAGCAAGACTTTTTACCCCAGGGATTGGTTGATTAGTGATTAGTCATCCTGGCTTGAAGCGGGCTCAAAAGATCAACCGTATATAGTTTTCACTATTCTTTATATGTATTACTAGAACGGAGGGTTCGACAAAAATGAGTGGATGGTTAGGAACACAAAAATACATAAAAGATTAGTAATAGAAATTGTTATGTCAATTTTCAAAACGAAAATCTTTGGATAACATAACAAGAACAATAATTGGGGCTTTCAATTTGTAGAAATAATCAAGCAGTACTCCTCACGATTGCAATCCAGAGTATGCTCCTACTCACAGATTAAAAAACGACTATCCGAAACGAAATAATCTTTTCTTGTTTTGAACTCCCTCTTTGAAAGAAGAAATAGGAACGAAAATTCATAGAGATCACTAAATAGCCTGCATTATTAAGACACTCATCTAATCTCTGATTTTTTTTCATAATAATCAAAAAAGGATGGCTATTGATATTCATAGAAAGAGTATTTTATTAATAAGTTATTACTCAACAAAGAAAAATTCAAATTATTAAAGGACGAGATTAATTCATAAGTGCTTTTTGAGTTATTATATCTATATCATTCTGGCATACAGAATTCCATCGGTCTAATTTTTGACCTTCCGGCGGGTGTTGATTCTATCTATATTTTGACCCCAAATAAAATCTATCACGATAAAAAATATCAACCCGGTCCTTAGATTTCTTGATGGCCGTCAAGGAGCCGTATGAGGTGAAAATCTCATGTACGGTTCTGGACTAGCGATGGGAACAGTGATGTTCCCACCGACTATTCTTATCTAATAGTTCAAGTACAGTTGATATAGTTGAGGCGCAATCCAAATATGGGTTTTTTGGATGGAATTTGTGGCGTCAACCTATAGGGTTTATCATTTTTCTAATTTCTTCGCTAGCAGAATGTGAGAGATTGCCTTTTGATTTACCCGAAGCAGAGGAAGAATTAGTAGCAGGTTATCAAACCGAATATTCGGGTATCAAATTTGGATTATTTTATGTTGCTTCCTATCTCAATCTATTAGTTTCGTCGTTATTTGTAACAATTCTGTACTTGGGTGGTTGGAATATCTTTATTCCGTCCGTATTTTTTTCTGATCGAGTTGAAATAAATAAAGTAGGTAGGGTCTTTAGAATGACAATTGGTATTTTTATTACTTTAGCTAAAACTTATTTGTTCGTGTTCATTTCTATCACAACAAGATGGACTCTACCGAGACTAAGAATGGACCAACTATTAAATCTTGGATGGAAATTTCTTTTACCCATTTCTCTTGGTAATTTATTATTAACAACCTCTTCTCAACTCCTTTCACTCTAAACGAAAAAAGAATATGATATTCTATATTTCTCACTTCGCATCAAACAAGAGAAAGAAACAAACATAAGATTATTTATCTATCTTTACAATATGTTACCGATGGTAACTGGGTTCATGAATTATGGCCAACAAGCAATACGGGCGGCAAGGTACATTGGTCAAGGATTCATCATTACCTTATCCCATGCAAATCGTTTACCTGTAACTATTCAATATCCTTATGAAAAGGTAATTACCTCGGAGCGTTTCCGCGGACGAATCCATTTTGAATTTGATAAATGCATAGCTTGTGAAGTATGTGTTCGTGTATGTCCTATAGATCTACCCGTTGTTGATTGGAAATTGGAAACCGGTATGCGAAAAAAACGCTTGCTTAATTACAGTATTGATTTCGGAATTTGTATATTTTGTGGAAATTGCGTTGAGTATTGTCCAACAAATTGTTTATCAATGACTGAAGAATATGAGCTTTCTGCTTATGATCGTCACGAATTGAATTATAATCAAATCGCATTAGGTCGGTTACCGATGTCAGTAATTAACGATTATACAATTCGAACAATTTTGAATTATCCTCAAATAAAAAATGCATTTCATGATTAAAGAATGATTAAAGAGTAATTCCTAATTACTATAGTAATTTATAGTCAGGTTCAATTTTATCTAATTGAAAGGAATCGTTCCTTATTTTTTTTTTTTGCTCACTAGAACTTGAAATTGCAATTAATTGTTGATTAGTTAGTGAGAAGTGCAAATCAATTTGGATTGAAAATAGAATTTCATAATCTCTCTATTTATTTAGAAATAGTTTCCAGCTACCTTTTCTACTTGGTTTGGCGTAAGGGGAAACAAGATATTGGTATAGTAATTGGACCTAGACGGAATTCAAATCCATTAGAAACCCCATTCCATTTTAATTGAATTCACTTAGGAGCATATCCTAAAAAAAGAAAAAATTTCCTGGTCAGGTCAATAAAATCATGAAAAACATTTCAATTTTTTTATCTTGTATATAGAATGGATTTGCCTGGACCAATACATGATTTTCTTTTAGTTTTTCTGGGATCAGGTCTTCTATTAGGAGGTATAGGAGTGGTATTACTTACCAATCCAATTTATTCGGCTTTTGCATTGGGATTGGTTCTTGTTTGCATATCGTTATTTTATATTTTATCAAACTCTCATTTTGTAGCAGCTGCACAGCTCCTTATTTATGTCGGAGCTATAAACGTTTTAATTTTATTTGCTGTCATGTTCATGAATGGTTCAGAATATTATAAAGATTTCGATCTTTGGACTGTTGGGAATGGGATTACTTCGTTGGTTTGTACAAGTATTTTCATCTCCATAATTACCACGATTCTCGATACGTCTTGGTACGGAATTATTTGGACGACAAAATCAAACCAAATTATCGAACAAGATTTGATAGGGAATAGTCAACAAATTGGAATTCATTTATCAACGGATTTTTTTCTTCCATTTGAACTCATTTCAATAATTCTTTTAGTTGCTTTGATAGGTGCAATTGTTGTTGCCCGTCAATGAAAAATCTTTCTAACTATTAAGAACAATCGAAATTGAAATTTTATCGCTCTTATCAAATCCATTTAGCTTTCATTTTTGAATTCTATTTCAATATCGATCTTTTTCTTTTTCTATCTTACAAAAAAAAGAATATATTCTTTTTTTTCTACTTGTTCTATTATAGTTAAGCGAAAGCCTTAGTTTATTGTTCATGGCGAAATGATTCAAAATTGATAAGGAGCTGATCAATGATACTCGAACATGCACTTGTTTTGAGTGCCTATTTATTTTCTATTGGTATCTATGGATTGATCACGAGTCGAAATATGGTTAGGGCTCTTATGTGTTTGGAACTTATCCTGAATGCAGTTAATATAAATTTCGTAACATTTTCGGATTTGTTTGATAGTCGACAATTACAAGGAGATATTTTCTCTATTTTTGTTATAGCTATTGCTGCAGCCGAAGCGGCTATTGGGTTAGCTATTGTTTCATCAATTTATCGTAATAGAAAATCAACTCGTATCAATCAATCGAATTTATTGAATAAATAAGTACTACTAATTTCATTTATTTTTAAAATTCGAATATTCATCAATTATTTAATACTAAATGTCAAAATGTAAGAAATCAAAGTATCTTAGCCAACCCAGGAGCCGCGATCCATAATTCGATTGATTATTAAAATAATGATAAAATCATTGATTCATCTGGTATATAAATATATGATTTATATATAAATTTACTAAATCGAAGATTTATGATATTCAAAAAATGAGAGATCCAATGTCACATTCAGTAAAGATTTATGATACATGTATAGGATGTACTCAGTGTGTCCGAGCCTGCCCAACCGATGTATTAGAAATGATCCCTTGGGATGGATGTAAGGCTAAGCAAATTGCTTCTGCTCCACGAACGGAGGACTGTGTTGGTTGTAAGAGATGTGAATCCGCTTGCCCAACGGATTTTTTGAGCGTGAGGGTTTATTTATGGCATGAAACAACTCGAAGCATGGGTCTAGCTTATTAATATAATAAGTTTCAGAAAAAACGACTTTAAACAAACTGAATTTTCCATTTTTTTTAAATACAATTGATTTTTTTTACCGACAAAAAAACCCGTTCTTTTTCGAGAACGGGTTTTGGGGTCTAATTCTATCTTGTCTTTACCACGAATTATTTTCCTTGGTTAACAATAATTGTAGGTTTACCAATATTAGCGGGTTCTTTAATTTTCTTTCTACCTCATAGAGGAAATAAGGTAATAAGGTGGTATACCCTATCCATTTCTATTTTTGAACTCCTTTTAACGACCTATACATTCTGTTATCATTTCCAATTGACCGATCCATTAAATCAACTAGCAGAGGATTATAACTGGATTAATTTTTTTGATTTTCACTGGCGATTGGGAATAGATGGGCTTTCTATAGGAACCATTTTACTGACGGGATTTATAACCACTTTAGCTACTTTAGCAGCCTGGCCGGTTACTCGGGATTCCCGATTGTTCCATTTCCTGATGTTAGCAATGTACAGCGGTCAAATAGGATCATTTTCTTCTCACGATCTTTTACTTTTTTTTCTCATGTGGGAGTTCGAATTAATTCCCGTTTATTTACTTCTATTGATATGGGGAGGACAGAAACGTCTGTATTCAGCTACAAAATTCATTTTATACACTGCGGGGGGGTCTATTTTTCTATTAATAGGCGTTTTTGGTATTGGCTTATATGGTTCGAATGAACCAACCTTAAATTTTGAAATATTAGCTAACCAATCGTATCCTGTAGCACTAGAATTACTATTTTATACTGGATTTTTGATTGCTTTTGCAGTCAAATTACCAATCATACCCTTACATACATGGTTACCCGACACCCATGGGGAGGCCCATTATAGTACTTGTATGCTTCTAGCTGGAATTTTATTAAAAATGGGAGCATATGGTTTGGTTCGGATCAATATGCAATTATTCCCCCATGCTCATTCTATATTTTCTCCCTGGTTGATTATAGTAGGTGCAATACAAATAATCTATGCAGCTTCAACATCTCCCGGGCAACGTAATTTAAAAAAAAGAATAGCCTATTCCTCCGTATCTCATATGGGGTTCATAATTATCGGAATTGGAGCGATAACCGATACGGGGCTCAATGGAGCCCTTTTACAAATGATTTCTCACGGATTTATTGGTGCTGCTCTTTTTTTCTTGGCAGGAATGACGTATGATAGAATACGTCTTGTTTATCTCGACAACATGGGTGGAATGGCGATTTTCCTTCCAAAAATATTCACACTGTTCAGTATCTTATCAATGGCTTCCCTTGCATTACCCGGCATGAGTGGTTTTGTTGCCGAATTGATCGTCTTTTTTGGAATAATTACCAGCCAACAATATTTTTTAATTCCAAAAATACTAATTACTCTTCTAATGGCAATTGGAATAATATTAACTCCTATTTATTTATTATCGATGTTACGTCAAATGTTCTATGGATACAAGATTTTGAATGTGCAAAACTCTTATTTTTTTGATTCTGGGCCGAGAGAATTATTTATTTTAATCTCTATTCTTCTCCCAATAATAGGTATTGGTATTTATCCGGATTTCATTCTCTCACTCTCAGTTGAGAAGGTCGAAGCTATTATATCTACATATTTTTATCGATCGTTTTCATGAATAAAACAAGAAAAAATTAAGAATCCTATTCTTTCTTTTTCGTTTTGCAATTGTACGTACAATGAAAAATAAAAATTAACTAAAGTCAAAATAAATTGAAATTTTGACTAGATGGATTTATTTTTGTGAGAACCTTTTGAATCAATTAGTGTAGTGATTCAAATGGTTCTCGACATCTTCCCTGAAGTATGGAGTTTTTTTTGCTTATATTCTTTAACTTAATAAATTTTGATTTAAAATTTTGATTTTATTATCATTTTTTTGAAAATGTTTTATGGTTTCTATTTGTAGGAATCTTTTTCAATTTGATTTCATGTTAATGAAAATTAAAGGAACCATAACTATGTAACCCTATTCCTAATAAATTGACCCAAAAATAGCATATCCAAATTATAAGAAAGCCCATCGAAGCCACAATCGCGCAATTTAGACTTTTGAACTTTTTGTTATTTGTTCGAGTATGTAAATAAATTGCAAATATAATCCAAGTAATAAATGACCAAGTTTCTTTTGGGTCCCAATTCCAATATGATCCCCATGCCTCATTAGCCCATACTGATCCTGAAAGAATCCCGATGTTTAAAAAGATAAACCCTAGACTAATAATACGATAACTCCACTGATCTAATTGTTGAATTAGTTGAGCTCTGTAATAATTTCTCGCAGAACAAGAGAAGTTGTTTATTAAAACATTCCGCTTTTCATCCATATATTGGATCTTGTTAAATGAAAATGACTCGTTTACGAAATTTTGAAAAATCCTTTGAAATGAAAATGAAATGACTAAAAGAGCTACTGATAATAATGATCCGCATAAAAGAGCTGCATAGCCCAATATCATCATACTTACGTGCATCATTAACCACTGGGATTGAAGCGCGGGTACTAATATTACAGATTGATGTATTTCGGTTAAAAGACCTGAAGTGGTAAAGCCATGTAGAAAAATTGTACTTGGCGAGGTTATTGCGCTTAAATAATTGGTATGTTTTTTAAAATATGGAACGATAGAAATAAGGGAGAAACTCCATGAAAGAAAAACGAATGATTCATATAAATCACTTAATGGGAAATGCCCCGAATAAATCCAACGAGTGATTAATAATCCCGTTATACAGAAAAAAGTAGCTATAATTCCTTTTTCTGACGAATAATATAGTCCTACGATTTCATCAACGGATAAAATTATCAAAAAAATTGTAATTACAATTGAAACGATCGAAAATGATATATGAGTTAATATATGTTCTAAGGTGGAAAATATCATAAAAATTCTCAAATAAAAAAAGTATAGAAAATGATACGGAATCCAATCTGGAATTGCATTTATTATATATAGAACTTATTGTCTTTCTTTTCAAAGATAGCCTGCCGCCACTCGGACTCGAACCGAGATGCTCTAGCACTGCTTCCTAAGAGCAGCGTGTCTACCGATTTCACCATAGCGGCGTACGCGAAATAATAATACGCTTTTTTTATTTAGTTGTCGAGATTGAAATTCAAAAAGTTAATTCAACTAATGACAAAAAATTCCTTTCATTTTACTCCATATTGAAACATTCCAAAATATTACCATAATTCAATACTTATTAATTCAATACTTATTTAGTAATTTAATTATTAAAATGGCGATTCGAATTTCAAGTAGCTTGATGGGGAAAATAAGAATCCCCATCGGGAAAGACTACAATAAAAAAAAGACTATTTTTTGATTATTTATTATAAGTTTGATTATTGGATTGTTGCACAAAAAAACTTTTTGAATTAGCCGTAGAAATAGATTTCGCTAATGAAAAAGCCTTCAATGCTGTAAAATAGGCTTTTATTTTCCAAATATTCTTACGAATATGTTTTTTTGATATAGAAGTACGTTTTTTTGGAACTGCCATGCAAAAATAAATTTGAAAAAATTCTTTTTTGATCTAGTTGAATGTGAAAGACATTTATTATTCAAACAATTTCATTTATTTTTCAATTTTTTTTGAATCTTGATTCCATTCAATCCAACTAAATATCTGACAAGACACAAAAGAAAAATAACGAAGTTTTTAGATATCTATATCTAGGTTTATTTTTGTCGTGTTTTCTATTTATATCCGTATCAAAATAGAAGAAATCAAAATAGAAGAAAAGGTGAAAAAAGGAATCCTTGCTCATTGATTTTGATACCATGGTAGGTATCGAAAGAAAAATGTCGGATATTCAAATAGTCCTTTCGACAATTCGAAAAAAAAAATTCCATGTGTTTCTATTATTTATATCATGTGTTTTCTATTATTTATATTAATATTAATGGAAAACAAAAGGAATGTATAAAATACTCTGTGTATATTTGTTGTATGGAATTATCAATTTTTCGTCTACGAATAGAAAAAATTATCGTAATACCTAATGGTAATTCAATTGTTTTATATCTTTAGTAAGTAGAAAGATCTTCGTTATAACTTAGCTAATTTTAGCTAATTTAGTTAAATTTAGTTCGATAAGCTATTATAGATAACTATTTAGAGTTAGTTATTTATTAGTAATAAAAGTTTATTATTTTTTTTTTAGTAAAATTGTTACTAAAATTATAGTAAATTATAGACTAGTAAATTTTAGAATTAGATAAAAGTCAATTTTTTAAAATAGAAAATACATAAAAGATATATAGAAAATTCAAAAATATATATATATAGAAATATATATGAATTTCTATAGAATATAAATTAATATAAAATAGAAATTAATATAAAATAAAATGGAAATTAATATAAAGAAAAAAAAGTATTAGTATTTTGAGTTCATTTTGTATTTTTAGTTCATTTTCGATTGCAATAGTAGCCTGATCCTATTTATTCTAACTTCCTTCTTCCTCTGAATATTCGAAGGAGTTGAGAAAGAATAATTCAGAATAAAATAAGAATAAAAGATAAAAGGTTTTTTTATGGACTATACATATCCCTATTCATGGATTATACCTCTCATTGCACTTCCCATTCCTATGTTAATAGGCGTTGGACTTATCGTTTTTCCAATGGCAACAAAAAATCTTCGACGTATGTGGTCCTTTCCTAATATCTTTCTACTAAATGTAGTTATGCTCCTTTCGGTCTATCTCTCTATTCAGCAAATAAATAAAAGTTCTATCTATCAATATGTATGGTCTTGGACAATTAATAATGATTTTTCTTTAGACTTCGGTTACTTAATAGATTCGCTTGCTTCGATTATGGTAATATTAATTAGTACGGTTGGAATTCTGGTTCTTTTTTATAGTGACAATTATATGTATCATGATCAGGGATATTTGAGATTTTTTTCGTATATGAGTTTTTTCACTACCTCCATGTTGGGATTAGTTACGAGTGTGAATTTAATACAAATTTATATTTTTTGGGAATTAGTTGGAATGTGTTCTTATCTATTAATAGGTTTTTGGTTCACACGACCTATTGCGGCGAATGCTTGTCAAAAAGCCTTTGTAACGAATCGTGTAGGCGATTTTGGTTTATTATTAGGGATTTTGGGACTTTATGCTATAACGGGTAGTTTCGAATTTAGAGATTTATTCGAAATAGTAAATAAATTAGTTTATAATAATGAGGTCAATTTTGTATTTCTTACTTTGTGTGCCTTGCTTTTATTTACAGGTGCAGTTGCCAAGTCTTCTCAATTCCCCCTTCACGTATGGTTACCCGATGCCATGGAAGGTCCCACTCCTATTTCGGCTCTTATACATGCCGCTACTATGGTCGCAGCAGGTATTTTTCTTGTAGCTCGCCTCCTTCCTCTTTTTCTAATTATACCTCATATAATGAATTTTATTTCTTTGATTGGTATAGTAACACTCCTATTCGGAGCTACTTTAGCTCTTGCTCAAAACGATATTAAAAGAAGTTTGGCGTATTCTACGATGTCCCAACTGGGTTATATGATGTTAGCTTTAGGAATGGGATCGTATCAGGCGGCTTTATTTCATTTGATTACTCATGCTTATTCGAAAGCATTATTGTTTTTAGGATCCGGATCTATTATTCATTCAATGGAAGCTATTGTTGGATATTCTCCCGATAAAAGTCAGAATATGGTTCTTATGGGAGGGTTGAAAAAGCATGTACCAATTACAAAAACTGCTTTTTTAATAGGTACGCTTTCTCTTTGTGGTATTCCACCTCTCGCTTGTTTTTGGTCCAAAGACCAAATTCTTAACGATAGTTGGTTGTATTCTCCGGTTTTTGCAATTATAGCTTGTTTCACAGCAGGATTAACCGCATTTTATATGTTTCGAATCTATTTACTGACTTTTGAGGGACATTTAAACGTTCATTGTAAGAATTATAGTGGTCAAAAAAGTGGTTCCTGCTATTCAATATCTCCATGGGGAAAAGAAATTCAAAAAAACAAGTTTGCATTATTATTATCAATAAATAATAATGAAAAAGGGATTTTCTTTTTTTTGAATACAACCTATCGAATTTTTGAAAATGGAAAAAAAATGATACG